GAAAGTTTCGCATTACTTACTTTCTTTCTTTGTAATTTGTAAAGTAAATATATAAATAGATAAATAATAAGAAATTAACGCTTGAGAGTGATATATGTTATAGTTGTATATGTAAATCCTAGATGTGAAAATAGAATAGTAAATAGAATAGTAATATGAATATGCGGAATTTATCAATCAACAAAAAGGTATAAATATAAATAATTTGATTTATTTTTTTATTCAAAGAATAAATAAGTGTAAATAGAAATGATGAAATAAGAAACAACGGCCAATGTCATAAAAATGATGAATCATAAATAGAGTTTAGGTTCGAATTCCATAGATAATATGAATGGGATTGTCTATAATGATAGAGAAATACAACATCTCCGCATATATAATTCTTAATTCTTATTCATCTACTTTGATATATATTATATTAATAATATATTTATATTTATTTTTAAAAATGGGTTGGTTAAGTTTGAAAATGCACTCATTGAATGAGTAAACAATTGAATTGGATTCGGTTGGATAGTACCAACGAAATCGAGTACTAATTCCCATTTCTTATTGAATTAACCGATCTACTTGCTATCGGACATTTTTTTATTTTTGTTTGCAAAAAAAATTTCGACATATAATACTTTATTATTATGAGAATCAATCCTACTACTTCTACTTCGGGTCCTGGGGTTTCCGCTCTTGAAGAAAAAAACCTGGGGCGTATTGCTCAAATCATTGGTCCGGTACTGGATGTATCCTTTCCACCGGGCAAGATGCCTAATATTTACAACGCTTTGGTAGTTAAAGGTCAAGATACGGTTGGCCAGCAAATTAATGTAACTTGCGAGGTACAGCAATTATTAGGAAATAATCGAGTTAGAGCTGTAGCTATGAGTGCTACAGATGGTCTGATGAGAGGAATGGAAGTGATTGATACAGGAGCTCCTCTAAGTGTTCCAGTTGGTGGGGCGACTCTCGGACGAATTTTCAACGTTCTTGGAGAGCCTGTTGATAATTTGGGTCCTGTAGATACTCGCACAACATCTCCTATTCATAGATCTGCGCCTGCCTTTATACAGTTAGATACAAAATTATCTATTTTTGAAACGGGGATTAAAGTAGTGGATCTTTTAGCTCCTTATCGTCGTGGAGGAAAAATCGGGCTATTCGGGGGGGCCGGAGTGGGTAAAACCGTACTCATCATGGAATTGATCAACAACATTGCAAAAGCTCATGGAGGTGTATCCGTATTTGGCGGAGTGGGCGAACGCACTCGTGAAGGAAATGATCTTTACATGGAAATGAAAGAATCTGGGGTGATTAATGAACAAAATATTGCGGAATCAAAAGTCGCTCTAGTCTATGGTCAGATGAATGAACCGCCGGGAGCTCGTATGAGAGTTGGCTTGACTGCCCTAACCATGGCGGAATATTTCCGGGATGTTAATGAACAGGACGTACTTCTATTTATCGACAATATTTTTCGTTTCGTCCAAGCAGGATCCGAAGTATCCGCTTTATTAGGAAGAATGCCTTCCGCTGTAGGTTATCAACCCACTCTTAGTACAGAAATGGGTTCTTTGCAAGAAAGAATTACTTCTACCAAAGAGGGATCCATAACTTCTATTCAAGCCGTTTATGTACCTGCGGACGATTTGACGGACCCCGCTCCTGCCACAACATTTGCGCATTTAGATGCTACTACCGTACTATCAAGAGGACTCGCTGCAAAAGGGATCTATCCAGCAGTAGATCCTTTAGATTCAACATCAACTATGCTCCAACCTAGAATTGTTGGTGAGGAACATTATGAAACTGCGCAAAAAGTTAAGCAAACTTCACAACGGTACAAAGAACTTCAGGACATTATAGCTATCCTTGGGTTGGACGAATTGTCCGAAGAGGATCGTTTAACCGTAGCAAGAGCACGAAAAATTGAGCGTTTCTTATCACAACCCTTCTTCGTAGCAGAAGTTTTTACCGGTTCTCCAGGAAAATATGTTGGTCTAACAGAAACAATTAGGGGTTTTCAACTGATCCTTTCCGGGGAATTAGATGGTCTTCCGGAACAGGCCTTTTATTTGGTAGGTAATATCGATGAAGCTACCGCGAAGGCTATGAACTTAGATGTGGAGAGCAAATTGAAGAAATGACCTTAAATCTATGTGTACTGACCCCTAATCGAATTGTTTGGGATTCGGAAGTGCAAGAAATAATTTTATCGACTAATAGCGGCCAAATTGGTGTATTACCAAATCACGCACCTATTGCCACGGCTGTAGATATAGGAATTTTGAGAATACGTCTTAACGACCAATGGTTAACAATAGCTCTGATGGGCGGTTTCGCTAGAATAGGCAATAATGAAATAACCATTTTAGTAAATGATGCAGAGAGGGGCAGTGACATTGATCCGCAAGAAGCTCAACAAACTCTTGAAATAGCTGAAGCTAATTTAAGTAGCGCTGAAGGCAAGAGACAAACAATTGAAGCAAATTTAGCTCTCCGACGAGCTAGGACGCGAGTCGAGGCTATCAATACAATTTTATAACTAGTTGTTGGTGCGTCCGAATAGAATATAGAAGAATAAAGAAAAAGAAATTTTGATTATACACCATATTCTATTTGGATTCTACCGATTGAATCCAATCAAGTGTAATCAGATTTTGGTGCAACAAGAAACAACTCAAAAAATCGAAAAAATAAGAAGTAGTAGGGTATGGAAAAGATAAAAAAAAAATCAAAAAAAGAAGGTGGGTAGAAATACTTATTAGATACCATTGGTTGTGCGGTATCTAATAAGTTCTACCTACTATTGGATTTGAACCAATGACTCCTGCCGTATGAAAGCAATACTCTAACCGCTGGGTTAAGTAGGTCATTTATTATCATAAAGAAAAAAAAAAAAGGAACCCGTCACATTGATAGATTATAGATGGAATCTTATTTCTAAGCAATACCCTTGACAGGAAACAGATCAGAGAGCTATCATGTCAGATTATGCAATACTCACCTTGACAAGAATTTATATAATGATAAAATATTTATCACAAACACAAGGGCCATAGCTCAGTTGGTAGAGCACCTCGTTTACACGCGCGCCAATGTTTTTTTCAGAGGAGTCCATCATGTAATCAACAGAATTTATCTTAGTAAAAAGTCGACGTCTTACTCCATGGATTCGAAGGAACAAGAGAACAATAGCCTGACAAATGGTTGGTTGGTCCAATTGAGGTCCCAATTTAGGCGCCAAGAAATAGAACCCATCATTGATTTGATAATTGATAAGGTGAATATTCAGTCCATTCAATGCTAGGCATAATGAGTATAAGTACCTCAAAAAAATCTCTTTTTGTCCTATGAACTTGAAGGTGTATGAAGTTTCATATTTGATGCTTTGGGCAGAGCGATAGAGACTCCATTTAACTTAGGTTGATATAGGCCGAAGGCAGACCTACGTCAAGATAACTCTTTTTTGAAACACTTTGGTATTGCTACTGAATAAAAATAAAGAGTCAGAGCACGCGGAGCCATCTCGTTATCTTTCTGTTAAGAAAAAGGATGGCGGACTCGCTGATATTTATATCAGTTGATGAAAGAGCCCAATGCAAAAAAAATGCACGTTGGGTCTTTGAAACAGTTCGAATCATTTTGATAATAATAAGTTTGATCTGTTTTACCGAGAAGGTCTACGGTTCGAGTCCGTATAGCCCTAATTTTTCATTAATGTAAATTTCCAATTCAAAAATCGTAATTCGATATATCATGATATATCATATATATCATAAAGTAATAAATAGAATCGAGTAATCGAAAAATACAAATTTTAGGAGGTTTCAATGAAGTATCCTCCTAAATTTACTAGACGATTTCGTATCGTTATAGTAATGAATGTCATTTTTCTTAAATTGAAAAAAAAAAAGAAATCTATTAGAAAAAAATGCATTTTGATTTCTTTTGGTTATATCAGCTTAGTGTTTGGATTCTCACCGAAGGTTTTGGCCGCGGGGAGCCACAATCCAGGACTAAGCCTTGGTTCCCCCTAGCCCGGGTCGAACCCCTTGAAGATCGGCTCGCTCAAAAGAGCATCCGAGAAGAACGAGAGGAATTGTCAAAAGACATGAAACGGATGGCGATGAGGGTCCAACACAGCAGGATACAGATGGTGCGTGTATGCGCGAATAGGAGAATAAACGATCTCCCATTCCATTCATTCGTCAAATTAGAACCGAATTTCTAATTTTGGTTTAGATTCTATGTAGATCAAGAACTACATGAGTTGCTTAACTTACTACGTGAGTTTGATTATAATTGTCAGTCATGGATAGATTCTCCATTTTATAGAGACATAGAATTTCCTCAGCTCTACGAGGTGGAGAGTGCCGTCGCCAAGATGCCCGGAAATCAAGCCCAAACGATTTTGGGAGAGCCCATTGAAACGCTTACTTCTTTATCAACCCAGCAATGAGCAAACTTAGCCAAAAAAGCAGGTTATTCAATAATTAATTCAATTATAAATAAAATATTTGATCATCGAAAAACTGAAAGGCATTTACCCAACCGACGGTTGGGTAAATGAACGAGGAGTCCGCGAAAAAGCCTTTTCAAAAAATATCAAAAATTCCATCCATAAAATGGAAGTTCCAACAACAACAACAACAAATCCCCATTCTCTTACCGGGGTCAACCAAGGGAATTTCCCCAGTTTTCCACAATTGGAAAATAGAGCAAATTCTAATCTTTAAAATTCGATCCAAAAAGGTAAGTGACCGGTAATTGTTCTTATTTTATTTGATACATTTCGGTGAGTAATGTTCGTGACTTAGGTGAAGGAAGGTACGGAAAGAGAGGGATTCGAACCCTCGGTAAACAAAAGCCTACATAGCAGTTCCAATGCTACGCCTTGAACCACTCGGCCATCTCTCCTAAAGAATCTTATGATTATGACCTAGAAAACGAGTAAATAGCGAGTCATTCATAGTATTGCAGTCTTCATCTTATTGCAGTATAGGTATGCCTGATCAATTATAAAAACAATAGAAAAAAAATAGAAAACGTTTCATCAAAGAAAGATCTTCCTTCGGGGTTCGATGGATAAAAAATCTTTTTTTATTGTTAAAAGAAAAGACATTACATTAAAAACAAAAGATATATATCTTTTGTTTTATCAATAAGTAGCCTTTGTTATGGTTATAATATTTATACCGAACCAAATTAAACCAAGGAATTGGAACGAATCGAATCGTCTGATGGATTCATATTTTATACTATGATTCCAGTTAGACAGTGTTTATATTTATAAAATGATTCCATAGGAATTCCAAAATAGCTTTCTTTCCAGTTTCAGAACTACTTACTTTTACCTCATGGATCTATTATAAATTCTGGAATCATACCAGGGATTTTTTCATTTATATTGTATAGTGTATACACGCTATGCACACAAAATAGTTATTCTATATTTTATCATATCATAAAATCATAATTAGATTATTCGATTATTTGATTCTTTTTCCTCTTTGGATCATAATCCAATCAAAACTAACTCCTCCAGGTATCCTAATTTGTAGGAAAAATTCCTTGATTCTTCCACTTAGATGAAATAGAACTAGTTCTGTTCATTGGTATACTACTCCATTGGTTTGGCTGACATCCAATCGGATTGAAACCTTTCCTCCTATTGATTCCTGTGAAAAAGGAACAATTTGAGTGGAAGGGAAGGCCCACATCTTTTTTTAGAATGAGTCTGTTTTTATGTTATTTCGTACTGTAAATTCCCTTTTTGTGGGATTCTTTTCCCCCGAGAGGTAATGCGAAGAATTATCGAATGGATTGTTAACTATGCCTAGATCGCGGATAAATGGAAATTTTATTGATAAGACCTTTTCAATTGTAGCCAATATCTTATTACGAATAATTCCGACAACTTCAGGAGAAAAAGAAGCATTTACCTATTACAGAGATGGTGCGATTTGATTTTTTGATTGATTTTTTGAATTTCTTTATCATTTTCAGTTTTACGAGAAAGCCATATGATTCATTCGGGATAGAAAGAAAACTATTATTGAAATAAACCTACGCTTGTTGAAGGTGAAGTTTGAAAATGGAACAACCCCTTCTGTCGTGTATCCTCGATTGATGCAGCCTCAGACGCTTTCATTTTGATTCGAGTCTTAAGCGAAAGGTTACACCTATGGGTTCTGTATTCCAGGTCAATCCCACTCTACTAGTACCAATGGGCGGCATAGGGGAAGAAGCGCTACACCTAGGAATCAACAACACAAAAACTTTGTTATAAATTATCCCCTTTCCTTATCGGGATCGGGACTACCAAGAATGGTTGGGACAACAAACATCCATCTCGTTCGTACTTTGGATACCCGTATAACCATCGAAGACCGTTGAAGTGACTAATTCCTGAAAATAGGGGGCGTTGAGGACAAAAAAATTGTTGGAGTTACCTTTTCTATATAGCACCAACGCCCTTGGTGTTAAGAAAATACCTCTTGCAGTAGGGTTGGCTAGAGATTTCTTGTAAAAACGCTAGCCCCTCTCAGTTTATAATGAGAATATTTCATTTTGATTTCATGGATTATTATCATTATGCACAGAAGGGAGGAGCCGTATGAGGTGAAAATCTCATGTACGGTTCTGGAACGGGGATTCTTTGAATAGAATGAACGACCGTAACGGATGTCAGCCCAATCCGAAGGAAATTATGCGGAAGCTTTACAAAATTATTACGAAGCTACGCGACTAGAAATTGATCCCTATGATCGAAGTTATATACTCTATAACATAGGCCTTATCCACACAAGCAACGGAGAACATACGAAAGCTTTGGAATATTATTTCCGAGCACTCGAACGAAATCCATTCTTACCGCAAGCTTTTAATAATATGGCCGTGATCTGTCATTACGTGCGACTATCTCCACTATAGAAAAGAGGAAAAAAGAGAAAATAGGCTAGTAAAACTAAATACTACAAATCAAAAATAAAACGGGCTTTCTACATAAGTATCGTACAAAACAACGATTTTTATTAGCTGTAGAAAAAAAAGAGACTTCATATAAGCCGAAATATGAAGAAATAGATATGCCCATTTTATTCTATGGATAAAGGATCCAATTGTTAGAGGAAGCACCGTAAAGATCAATTTGCGAGGTTTTGGGCCGATACAATAAGAACTGCTTACTTATGTCATGATATGAGATAAAAGTTAGGAATCAACTTATGTGATAGAGTCGATCCACTAAGGTATTAAGCAGCGGTGTAGCATCAGATCCCAAAGATAGTAAGCCCTTTCTTAATGGAGGAAAGTCTTTTTCAAAGATTCTATATGAATTTCTATATGAAACCGAGATAGTTACCTTTCAGAAAATTATACCGATAGCGGAGGATGTCTATGTTTCATTCTTCTGAAGGTGGGAGAAAAGATAAAACTGATTAGTAATCAAAATTCAAGTTTGAAACTCATGTAAATTAAATTAATTAATCTCTTCTGGTTAAG